GCGAGTCAGTCCAAGAATGGGATATATATTCCACCGATATACTTTAGTAGGTTTCGACTCGGTCAGCTGTCTTGATGAAGATTTATTTCAGCCAAAGAGAATGAATTTACTTCGGGTTCGCACCTTATGTGCTCAATCCGATCAACGAAAATAAATCCTGAAATAACATAGATAAGGATAAGAATCAAAATAGTTTACTAAGCTAATCTTGACAGTTTCCATTTTAGATTGAGAAAGCAGCGGGCCCAGTGAGCTCTCCAATCGTGCACCGAAATGGGGCCGGAGAGTCGATAAACTTAGATCGCCTACGATCCGTGAGGACTAGAGTGGATGGAATCTTTGACTACTTTTATATATAGGGGCAAATAAGTTGAATATCTTACTTTTCTAGAGTAAAAAAAAGCCATGTGATAGCAACTTTGAGACAGAGGATAAATCCTTCTTCCAGTCATGTTAACTAGCTCGGATAAGATACTCTCGCTAGTATAATATGCCAGAACAAGTAATATATGGAAAGCAAGAGCTAATGTTATGCTATACTTTTATTATATAGAATAGAATAATAAAAAAAGCATACATAAATAATAAGTAGAGGAAGCTGCTTACCATTTTTTTCGTATAGGGAAAACAGCATCAGAAAAGAAAGCGGATTGACCCGCAGAGTGGAACTTGAACTACCTCGTTTACTTTGATCCTTCCCCTGTAAGGCTTGGGTTGAGCCTTTACTTTTACTAAATAAGGACGAATCCGCCTTTTCAATCTCCGACTCTAAGACTAGCTGGTATAAGGTTGTAAGCCTGTGCACAAAGCCACTTTCGGACAGTAAAAGAGAAAGACTCTTGTTTAGCTCTGATTGCCTCCTCGACTTCGGATTCAAACTGAACTAAGACCGAGATTGTCCAGCTATAGTATAGCCGGAAGGAGCTCTTTTTTTATTTCAACTTTGCCCTTTTAGAGAGAGGGGTGGATTCTCAACTATCACAGTAAATGCTCTAACTTTCAAAATGGAATGGGAGCAGTCCTACACTGGGAGACCCGGCCTATTCTTACTAACTAAACAAAGGAAGTATAAGTTCCAAGAAGAGTCTGTTTCCTGTGTTATGAAGAAGAAGTCCTATCGTTACGTTCCCTCTTCACGAGGGTCTTTTATGCGCTTTCTCTTTCTACCCCTCTTATCTCATAGTGGTGAAATGTTGGCTCTGTCTTTCTTCTTTTTATTGGGTCTTACTTCCTTGCTAGTTACTACTTCCGCAGAAGAAAGTCAATCAAGAAGGAGTTGTTTTGACACGCTAACCCCAGTGTTATTGCTGCCATTCCTATACATTGGACTCTTAAAGGACTAAAAACTCGCTCTGACTTTCATTCACTCCCCACTTGAAAGTCATTTTTATTTTAGGTAAAGCATCTCTAGCGGATGCAATTAGTTAATCTTCTTAGTCGCTCGGAGAAAGGTATCGAAGTACGAGTACTCAATTCAGATTCGATATCTGGGTTTCTTCTGTTGGAGTGAATCCCTTGCTTGGTCTGTTGCGGCTCCTCTTCCAGTTCGAGTGGGAGTTGGAACATAATGCTTGGCTGGCGAAGTCGTGGAATTCGGTGGGTACGTCGCTTTGGCTTCTTTAGAAATTTCTGGTTGGCTAGTCAACGGATCGCGCCTTTGAAAGTGAACGAGTACGAATGGAAAAAAAATAAGTATTTGCTTTCCCAACCCGGCATAAGGCCCCAAACCCCACTTTTTCAACCTCTAATCCGGATCTCTTCGAAAAGACCATATCAATCTTCTTTCTTTGATAGGACCAGCATCCAGACTTTGCTGCAAAGACAAAAAAGTCAAACTGGAAGAAGCCGTGTCCTGAAGTCAATTTGAAAACTCTTAACATTTATTGATGAATAATCGGCTTTAGTCTCTTCCTTCAGCCTAAGGCCGTCAAAGAGCAAAAAAGTGTACAAACGATTCGATCTTATTTATTGGCTTTTTCAAGAAGATCGAATTCTCTCTATCTATCTAATGCAACAAGTCTCCTACTCCTCCTACTATTAAGTAACGGATACCAGGGTTTACCGGACTCTTCCTCTTTCCCACATCACACCTTAATTATAGTACAAGGCTAAGGCGTCCTCTCTCCCACACAGCTTCTGATTCAAATTAGCTTAGATGAAGCGGAACAGGGGCCGTGGCCTTGGGGATAAGTCGTCTACGTCTTTCTTTATTCCCGTGCTTTAAGTTATAAGTTCTTGGATCCCCCCCAGTAGGTATGCGGCGATTCAAGTTTGATTTTAGAAGGAATCCAGGGATCGCGCCTTACGAGAGCGCCGCCGTTCGGGAATGACGGAAGGTGCGAGATCGAACCTCGGCGATCCTAAAACTAGATCAAAAATGAAAGCTTCCTTACCGAACCAATTCCTTTAGGCGATTTACAAGAAGCAAGGGTTTAGAAAAAGAAGCGAGTCCGGGATAGAGAGGCCTTCGCGTCAGGAAAAAGAACAACAAAGTCCGCGT